AAACTGAGGATCAGGTAAAATATGAATCTGATAGAGTAGTTTCTAATAATTCATGAAATTGATTATAATATTCCCCAAATTGTAAGTAGATGTGAGATCTATAAATCTTTGTTATTCATAGTTGTAGAAGCGGTTTTTGTTGGAATCATTTTTTTTTCTTTTAAGGAATTGGTTAATCGTCCAGTAACAAGTAAGAATAGCAAATTTTATTCGATAAACGAAAAAGAACAAAGAATGAAATAATTGGAATCACTAATAATGATGCATGCATTGTTGTATTAGATCGAAATCGGAAGGTTCTTTCTTGACCTAACTAAAAAAATGCAGATTTCTGGAAAGATACAAAATAGAACTTATAAAGCAAAAGAGAATAGAAATGACTAGTCTTAGAATATAGTTGAACCAAAACATCTATTTTTTTTTCGAGTGATCATGTGATAACTTTTTGTTCTCATTCATTCAAGATATTATATAAGTGAACCTATTACGGAATCTAATTAGTTAAAATCAAAGTAAAAGTTTTCTAAGATTACTGTTCGCTCTAAAATAGAAAATTGATTCGATACAAAAAAAAAGAAATGATAAAAAGAGGAATAATTTGATAATTTCATTCCATAATGATTCGAAAAGAGTTTCATTTTAAAACGAAATTAAATGACCCAGTTCTTATTATTCGTTTCTAAGTTGAGTTGAAAAATTATCCAAGAATGAATTCGCCGATTAGCGGTATGGGTAGATGTTACAGATGATGAATCCATTTCTTTTTATACAGTTGTGACTTTATCCTTGTTAGTGCTGTCTATAATGATAGATCAATCAAAACCTTTCAATTGGACTTATTCTTTCAATTGGTATTTTTTTTATCTCCTATTTTGCAAAAAAGGAAACTCAGGTAAGTGCTTTTTTATAAACATATGTATAAAAAGAACAGATTTCATTTAGCTCCTTGATGCCTACCATAACTAGTTATTTCGGTTTTCTACTGACGGCTTTAACTATAACCTCAGCTCTATTTATTGGTCTGAGCAAGATACGACTGATTTGAAATTCATTGCACAATTCATAAAAGGAAATCTTTCCGAGAACTTCTGTGTATTTATAGTGACTTACCGTGTCAATTGCCAATTCTTGGTCATTGAGATTCATGGTAATTCGGATTAATATTTAGGTATAGATATTACCTCTTTTTTTCTCCTTTCAAACAAATTGAAATGATTGAAGTTTTTCTATTTGGAATCGTGTTAGGTCTAATTCCTATTACTTTGGCTGGATTATTTGTAACTGCATATTTACAATACAGGCGTGGCGATCAGTTGGACCTTTGATTAATTAACATCTCTTTTTTTGATTGACCTCCTCCTTTCTTTAATATCCAGGAGGTCAAATTCAGATTGCCATTCCAGTTAGTGCTTCAGCCGAATTCGATCGAAGAAGATCCGAATCACGCTCTGTAGGATTTGAACCTACGACATCGGGTTTTGGAGACCCACGTTCTACCGAACTGAACTAAGAGCGCTTTCTTATCATAAAAGATAAGACTGTAAAGAAAAGGATTGGCTCCAATACATCTTGTATGCATACACTATATAGTATCATAACAATGAAAGATTCTATATGATATGTCCAATGTGAATTGATCTCAAAAAATCCCTCGTTACTGCTCAAAGGAGCAGTAATAGGTAGGGATGACAGGATTTGAACCCGTGACATTTTGTACCCAAAACAAACGCGCTACCAAGCTGCGCTACATCCCTTCCATTGGTCTACAGTGTCATTCTAGAGAATTCTTGTCTTGTTTTCCACATCGTTATCTCCTCTATTAAAATAAAATCTAGAATTTTTATGTCCATTTCGTCTTTTTGGTCTCATTTAACATATAATAATAGTAAAATACTTCTATCTATATGAAAAATGGAATGGAACCCCTAGGAAAAAGAAATGAGTCTTTTGGGGCAATATTGGGGAAGAAAGGACATTTTTTCTGTATTTAACAAAAAGTAAATCTTAGTTACTGGATGATTGTACATTTCAATATGTTTCTGTATTACAATAAAATGAAGGAGGTTTTTCAATGCGAGATCTAAAAACATATCTTTCCGTAGCACCGGTACTAAGTACTTTATGGTTCGGTTCTTTGGCAGGTTTATTGATAGAGATAAATCGTTTTTTCCCGGATGCGTTGACGTTCCCCTTTTTTTCATTCTAGTTATTGACGTGGGAAGGAATAAAGAAGATTAGAGATACAATTAAATACCAGCCCCCCCTCTTTTCTCTTTTTTCCCTTTTTTAGAATAAGGGAGGAAAGAGAAAGAATAAAAGTGCATTCAACAGCTGCGAGACTCGGGTTCAGGTTGGAATTAAATTAATATTATTCAATTTCTATGGAAGTAGAATACAAACTGTGGTTCTAGGGAAAGAGTATTATACAAGATACTTATATGAAATACTGTACTGTGATTTGAAATCTAGTTTAGAAATCTTTCTATCTTATTTGCTATATTGATTGTAGTGAAATCTTGCATAAGAGGATAGCAAATTACAAATTCTATTTTGTTTTTTCCTTTCTTCTTTTTCGTTTGGGATTGAAAGAGGAAGAGTTGAGTAAATGAAAAATCCAAAGGAGGTTCATGGCCAAGGGTAAAGATGTGCGAATACCGGTTCTTTTGGAATGTACCGCTTGTGTTCGAAACGGTGTTAATGTTAATAAGGCATCAACGGGCATTTCCAGATATATTACTCAAAAGAACCGGCACAATACGCCTAATCGATTGGAGTTGCGAAAATTCTGTCCATATTGTTACAAACATACGATTCACGGGGAGGTAAAGAAATAGATCGAACCGAGCACCTGCGCCCTTATCTTACAAGGAAACGGAAAAAATGACATTATATATATATATATAACATATTTAACATAGTTAAAGATAATTATAAACAAACCAAATCCTATTTTTTTATTCTAATTAGAGATACGGCTGAAATAGGATTTTAGGGATAAGAAATAAACTAACCAAACCATGGATAAATCCAAGCGAACTTTTCTTAAATCCAAGCGATCTTTTCGTAGGCGTTTGCCCCCGATCCAATCGGGGGATCGAATTGATTATAAAAACATGAGTTTAATTAGTCGATTTATTAGTGAACAGGGAAAAATATTATCTAGACGAGTGAATAGATTGACCTTGAAACAACAACGATTAATTACTATTGCTATAAAACAAGCTCGTATTTTATCTTTGTTACCTTTTCTTAATAATGAGAAACAATTAGAAAGAACCGAGTCGACCACTAGAACTCCTAGTCTTAGAGCCAGAAAAAGATAGGTTTACTCTTTCTTCACTTGAATTCGAATTCCTATCCGAACTCAAACGGGGATTTCTATTTTGTTGGAAAAATCCAAGAATCCGGATTGAATTCTCGTGTCGTAAGAAAAAAAATAATCTGGGAAGAAGAAATTTTTTTATTGAACGTGTTGATTCATATTTATTTTGACTACTTTCTCATATTTTATCATATTTCTATTCATTTTTATTCGACCTTCCCGGAGTTCATTCTCCGGGCAACTCCGTTTAACCGGTGGATTCCTGCCAACCTACTTCTTTTATGATCTCATTGGAAATCATATAAAGACAATTCCTATTTGATATAGCTATTTGTGCAAGTATTTTACGATTAAGAAGCAACTGTCTCTTGTACAGACCGTTTATTAATCTACTATAACTATAGCATACCCCCCTTTCACGAATTGCTGCATTTATTCGAGTGATCCACAAACGACGAAAATTGATTTTTTGCCTATCCCTATCCCGATGAGCCGAAACCAAAGCTCTTATTTTTTGTTGAGTAATAGTTCGAGTAAGTCTTGAATGAGCCCCCCGAAAGCTTGATGCAAATAAACGAATTTTTGTTCTACGTCTCCGAGCGATATATCCCCGTCTAATTCTGGTCATTGAATAAATGAAACTTTCACGAATAACTAATAGATTTCCTTTCTTTCAGTTATTCTTTTGCCCCTTTCCTAGTATATTAATAACAAAACGGATTTTTCCAATGTATAAACTAAAAATTCCAACGGCTTTGGCTACTATAACCTTCCCAACCACGATTTTTTATAGGCGTTTCACCTCGAAATACGAAATTGTACTATACTAGGTATTAAAAAGAAAAAAATAGCACAATGATAAAGAAATAGTGGATTCCATCGTTTCTATGGTTACTTCTTAAACGGTGAGGTCTTCTCTATACACCGGAGCCCTTACTTCATTTAATCAATGTTATTGCTAACTTGTATAGTTCACATTCTTCGGCTCTACCCATAAATTATCCAGTAATAGGTCTTTCACAACGAGCTCTACCTATACAGTAACGGTATTTAATTATGAAGGTTGGCTGGGTAGCTGACCCTGTTAGTCCGTTCTTGCAAGAGGGGTCTATATTAACTAAGATTTCCTCCGCTTAATGGATAAACGTTTGCTACCAATGGAGAATTGCTTCTCATCTTGAATTGAGGTGAGTGGATTTACACCAATAGAAACCATAAATTTCATACACAATAAAAGGGATATGCTCCATTTTCTTATTTTTAGATAGGAAATGTAGTTCGTTTTTCCGTTCTATCCTATTTGATCATTGATATTCGAACATTGTTCTCTTTCCTTTGTTCTAGTTCATGATCTGAACGAGTCGCACATACACCCTAGTACATGTTCCTCGACGCTGAGGGCATCCCCGAAGCGCGGGGGATTTTGTGACATTTCTAATCGGCTGTCTTGTATTTCTAATAAGTTGTTTAATCGTTGGCATGTTGAATCATATACATAATGGGCTGGTTTAGATCGATCCTAACCGCATGATTATGAATTCCTTTTATTCAAAAGAATAGTAAATAAAAGTCATAGAATATTAATATGAAACTCAGCAGGGGTAATTTCAAATCACGAATTGACGCGAAATCCAGGCTATTGTCATTCAACCGCTACAAGATCAACAATTCCATAAGC